TATATGTCTTTCACATACAACGATAAAAAGGAGTCACCTACCTTTTGAATGGCAGTTCCAAAAAAACGTACTTCTATGTCAAAAAAGCATATTCGTAGAAATCTTTGGAAAAAAAAAGGATCTTTAGAGGCAGTAAAAGCTTTTTCTTTAGCTAAATCTGTTTCCACCGGACAGTCAAAAAGTTTTTTTGTGCGACAAAAAAAAGTATTGGAAAAATCTTAATTGACATGTTTCAAAGAACTTCCAAATTTCAATTTTTGAATTGTAAGACAAATGATTCAATTTTACTAAATTGTATTTGTATTTCACTTCTCATATTATTTAGAGCTAGATAATATGAAAAATAAGAATCTTTCTGTCTACTTGATTCAAAGTACTCAGTATTGTGTATTTTATTCTTTTTTATCATTTTTTTAGATTTTTTATAGTCTTTATATATTTCTATTATATTCTATTTTAGTTATTTTCTTCTTTTTCTTGTTTATGTTATATTTTCATTCTATTTCTTTCAATTTCTATTGATTAATATTGAATTCGTGAGATGGTTTTTTCTTTCCTATGAATTGTGCTTTTCAAAATAGAAAAGCACAATTACGATAGACAAAGAAGAATCTGAATATTTCATTCTACTTTATACTAAGGTGTTGGATCTCAAAATCGTTAGAAAAGAATTATGAATTTTATACCCCGACTGAGAACGAAACTATTGAGTTCTGACGCTTCTGGATAAACAAGAGCTAGGTTTCTAGTTTCTAGTACGGAAAAGTTGATTATTCAAACTGAACTTACGAAGATACTAATTAAGTATTATTGATATTTTCTTTATATTTAACTTAACATTTCCAGATGAATGGAAATGCATCTTTCTTCATTGTTTCCTAAACTCTATTGAATATCGACAATTCAACATGAATTTCCTATTATATATATTATTATTATTATATATATTATTATTTAAGGTAAGCCGCCATGGTGAAATTGGTAGACACGCTGCTCTTAGGAAGCAGTGCTAGAGCATCTCGGTTCGAGTCCGAGTGGCGGCATAAAGAATTATTCATATTAATAATATAGACACAATAGATCTAATAGAATCTAAAAGAGAATATTTAAGATATTCTCTTTTAGATTCTATTTAATCCCCCCCAATTTCAATTATTTAAAAGGGACTCTTCTTTATGATATTTGCAACCTTAGAACATATATTAACTCATATTTCCTTTTCGATCATCTCAATTGTGATTCTGATTCATTTGATGAACTTATTAGTCTACGAAATCGAAGGATTACATAATTCGTCAGAAAAAGGGATGATAGCTACTTTTTTCTCTATAACAGGGTTTTTAGTTATTCGTTGGATTTCTTCGGGACATTTTCCCTTAAGTAATTTATACGAATCATTAATCTTCCTTTCATGGAGTTTATCCATTATTCATATGATTCCGTATCTTGGGAATCATAAAAATGATTTAAGCGCAATAACTGCACCAAGTGCCATTTTTACCCAAGGTTTCGCCACGTCAGGTCTTTCAACTGAAATGCATCAACCCGCAATATTAGTACCTGCTCTACAATCTCAGTGGTTAATGATGCATGTCAGTATGATGCTATTGAGCTATGCAGCTCTTTTATGCGGATCGTTATTATCAGTTGCTCTTATAGTGATTACATTTCAAAAAAGAATCGATTCTTTTTTGAAAAACAAGGATTTAAAAAAGTCGTTTTTCTTTGGTGATATGGAATATTTGAACCAAAAAGGAAGTGTATTAAAAAAGACTTCTTTCTTCTCATTTCAAAATTTTTACAAATATCAATTAATTCAGCGTTTGGATTATTGGAGTTATCGTGTCATTAGTTTAGGGTTTACCTTTTTAACCATAGGCATTCTTTCTGGAGCAGTATGGGCTAATGAAGCATGGGGTTCTTATTGGAATTGGGACCCTAAGGAAACTTGGGCATTTATTACTTGGACCATATTTGCAATTTATTTACATACTAGAACAAATCCAAAATTGCAAGATCAAGGGACAAATTCGGCATTTGTAGCTTCTATAGGATTTCTCCTAATTTGGATATGCTATTTTGGGATCAATCTATTAGGAATCGGGTTCCATAGTTATGGTTCATTCCAATGAATATCTAATTGAATAAAAAAAAATACATGAAGAATACATAAAAAAATCGTCTGATACGCAATGCAATGAGAATTTGTGCGAGTTTTTGAGAACCGTTTAAATAGATCAAATGGTTCTCAAAAACTTTAGATGTATCTCATTACAATTCTAATTCACCCTTCCTTTTTTTTCATTGTACAACGAAGAATCGTGAAAATATGAAAGTCAAAGAATTCTAAGACTTTCTTTCCAATTAATGAAATTTATTTCATTTAGTCTTGAATCTAAAAAAAGAATTAGTATCTATAGAAATAATTAGATAATAGAACTTGTACCTTGTCAACCGATAACGGGAGAACGAAATCAGGATAAAAACCAATTCCTATAATTAAGAAACCCATGTGAGATACGGAAGAATAGGCAATACGTTTTTTTCAATTGCGTTAACCGAGAGAAGTTGAAGCTGCATAAATGATTTGTATTATTCCTACTATAACCAACCAGGGAGATAATCTAGAATGAGCGTGAGCTAATAATTCCATATTGATCCGAATCAATCCATATGCTCCCATCTTTAAGAATATTCCAGCTAAAAGCATACATGTACTGTAATGTGCTTCCCCGTGGGTATCTGGTAACCATGTATTTTAGGGGTATCATCGGCGATTTGACAGCATAAGCAATAAGAAAACCAAAAGAGAGTATTATTTCCAATGCTGCAGGATACGATTGATTAGCTAATTTTTCTAAATCTAATGTTGGTTCATTGGAACCATATAAACCCATACCTAGAACTCCTATTAAGAGAAAAATGGAACCTCCGGCAGTGCACAAAATAAACTTTGTAGCCGAGTACAGGCGTTTTTTTCCTTCCCACATGGATAAAAGTAAGTAAACAGGAATTCATTCTAATTCCCACATGATGAAAAAAAGTAAAAGGTCTCGAGAAGAAAATGATCCTATTTGGCCACTATACATTGATACATTGCTAACATCAAGAAATAGAAGAATCGCGGATTTCGAGTAACTGGCCAAACTGCTAAAGTAGTGATAAATCCTGTCAGTAAAATGGGTCCTATGGAAAGTCCATCGGTTCCCAGTCTCCAGTGAAAATCAAAAAGATTGATCCATTTATAATCCTCCTTCAATTGGATTAATGGATCGTCCAATTGGAAATGATAACAAAATACATAGGTCATTAGAAGGAGCTACATATACATATAGTATACCAACTATACATCTTATTTCCCCTATGAGGGAAAAAGATAATTGAAGAACCCGCGAATATGGGCAAAACAAGAAGTATTGTTAACCAAGGAAAAGAACTCGTGATAAAGACAAGATAAAATTAGACCAGAAAAGTCCGTACTCGAGAAAAGAAAATAGATTATTCTTCTCCCGAGCACGGGGTTTTGTCGGTAAAGAGGAATCAAATGATTCAAGTGGAGTTTTTTGTCACATATCAATAAGAAAGACCCATGCTGCGAGTTGTTTCATGCCATAAATAAACACGGACACTCAAAAAATCCGTTGGACAAGCGGATTCACATCTTTTACAACCTACACAATCCTCGGTTCTTGGCGCAGAAGCAATTTGCTTAGCTTTACATCCGTCCCAAGGTATCATTTCCAATACATCCGTGGGGCAAGCTCGAACACATTGGGTACATCCTATACATGTATCATAAATCTTTACTGAATGTGACATTGGGTCTATAAATTCCAGTTTTGAACACAAAAGATTTTCGATCTGGTAAAATAAGATAAGAAAATGAAAGAAATCATATATTTTCTATTGTAGACACCAGACGAATCAATGATTTATCAAAATTTGAAGAATCAATAGATTTTCTAATCTGTTTATGAGAAAGGGCCAAGATACTTTGATTTCCATTTCAATAATCATGAAATATGAGTTTACGAATTCAATTCATGTGAATTTTCCTATCTTTCTATATATATAGAAATAGAATTAAATTAAGGATATTATGATATATTATATATCAGATGAATACGTTTGTTATTAGGTTAGTTATAGAATAAGTTCGTAACTATAAATCATAAATCTATATGAAAAAAGAGAAGAAAGAAAAATAAAAATATTCTATTATCTTATTATTCTAATTCTATTAGATTCTATTTAGAATATTCTATCTAAAAGTCTTATGTTTTGATTTCTATGTGAAAATAGAAGAATTCTAACTAATTATTCAGCAAATTCGATTGATTGATACGAATTGATTTTCTGTTACGATGGATCGACAAAACAATAGCTAGCCCAATAGCTATAACAAAGATTGAGAAAATTTCTCCTTTTAATTGCCGACTATCAAATATATCGGAAAATGTGACAAGATTTCTATTCACCAAATTAAGTATAAGCTCAAGACACATAAGTGCTCTAACCATGCTTCGGCTTGTGATCAGTCCATAGATACCGATAGAAAATAAATAAACACTTAGAAAAAGTACATGCTCTAACATCATTGATAAATCCCTCATCTATCTCGATTGATTTCAATATGAACAAAAATGAAACCGATTCAGTTGACTAGACTAGAAGAATTACATAACAAAAGAAGATATTCACAGTAGATTGAAACAAAATAGATGAAATCCATTTTCATTCTTTAATTTTAAAAAAAGGAAGTTCTTATTATATTAGAATTCTATTATTGACGAGCCATAGTAATTGCACCTATCAAAGAAACTAAAAGAATTGTAGAAATGAGTTAAAAAGGGAGATAAAAATCTGTGGATAAATGAATCCCAATTTGTTGAACGTTACTTCTTAAGTCCTGTTCTATAATCTGATTTGATCTTGTAGTCCGAAAAATTCCGGACCATGACGTATCTGGGATAGTAGTCATTAATGAAAAAAAAATATTTCTTTTATTCTTTGATATTCATATTTACATATTGAATTCTATGAATTAGATTTCTATTTTATAGTATTGAAATCTAAATTCATTTTTTATCTATTTTCTAGAAAATAGATAAAAAAGAGTTCATGTTCCACCGAATCACACGTAGAGATATTGCTAACACACATAGAGTTAATGGTATTTCATAACTAATCGATTAAGTTATAGCTCGTAGACTGCCTGAAAAGGAATACTTATTTTTTGATCCATATCCTGACATAAGAAGACCAATGGGGACAATACTTGAAAAGGCAATCCATAAAAAAACACCTATACTGAGATCAGCTAAAACAAGGTGATATCCAAACGGAATTACTAAATAACTTGGTAGAATTGATAAAAACCCTATAGAGGGTCCGACCCTAAATAAACAAATATTAACTCTAGATGGAAGAAGATCCTCCTTCAAAAGTAGTTTGGTCCCATCCGCTAAAGCTTGAAGAATTCCTAATGGGCCAGCATATTCAGGTCCAATACGTTGTTGTATTGCTGCAGATATCTTTCTTTCTAACCACATAATGACTAATACCCCCATTGTGATTTCTAAGATAAGGATTAAAATGGGGACAAAAATCCATATCAATCCATAGACTTCTTTTAAGGAATCTAATCTATAAAAAGAATTAATAGTTTGTACTTCTGTCGTATCAATTATCATTTCAATGATCAACTTCTCCCATAATGATATCTATACTACCTAGTATCATCATGATATCAGCCAATTTCATTCTTTTAACTAGCTGGGGAAGAATTTGCAAATTGATGAAACTGGGTGGACGAATTTTCCATCTCCAGGGGAAAACACTACTATCTCCTATTAAATAAATTCCTAATTCTCCTTTTGGGGCCTCTACCCTTACATAAAGTTCTTGTTTTAACAATTCAAAATTGGGTGAAAGTTTTTTAGTAATAAATCTATATTCAAAATTATTCCATTCGGAATCCTTTGTCCTATGAAAACGCCGGTTTTCTAAATTTTCATAAGGCCCTCCAGGAATTCCTTCTAGAGCCTGTTGAATGATTTTTATGGATTCTTGCATTTCACCGATTCTGACTAAAGAACGAGCTAATGTATCGCCTTCTTTTTGCCATTTGACTTCCCAATCAAATTTATTGTCACACTCATAGCGATCAACTTTACGAAGATCCCATTGGATTCCAGAAGCTCGTAACATTGGTCCTGATAAACCCCAATTTCTTGTCTCCTCCCCACCAATAATGCCCACTCCTTCAACTCGTTCCAAAAAGATGGGATTTCGCGTAATGAGCTTTTGATACTCAACAACTTCTGTGAAAAAAGAATCACAGAAATCAAAACATTTATCTATCCAGCCATAAGGTAAATCCGCAGCTACTCCTCCGATGCGGAAAGAATTATGCATCATCCGCATACCTGTGGCGGCTTCGAATAGATCATATATGAATTCCCTCTCTATTAAAATAGAGAAAAAGGAAGTCTGTGCACCAATATCGGCCATAAAAGGGCCAAGCCATAACAAATGGGAGGCTATACGGCTCAGCTCCAGCATAATAACTCTGATATAACTGGCCCTTTTAGGCACTTGAACACTTTCCAATCGTTCTGGTGCATTTACTGTTATTGCTTCTGTGAACATAGTAGCTAAATAATCCCAACATGTTACATAAGGCAAATATTGTATAATTGTTTGGTTCTCCGCTATTTTTTTCCATCCCTCTGTGTAAATAGCCCAATATAGGTTCACAGTCAATAACATCTTCACCATCCAGAGTAACGATCAGCCGAAGAACACCATGCATTGATGGGTGGTGAGGACCCATTTTGACTATTATGAAATTTTTTCTTGTAGCCGGTACGGTCATATTTTTTTCCTTAATTCATTATTTCATGAAATTCTTAAAATGAAAAATATAAAAAAAATAATAACTGAAACTAATAAAATAAGAAAAGAATGAAAAAAATAAAAAATAACAAGGATAATAAGAATAAAATAATAAGAAACTCAAATAAGAAATTCAAATTTAATTAACGAGTTTTTGGTTCCCGAATATCTAACTGATCTATTAATTTCTTATAACGCACTTTCTTTTTCTTTGACAAATAAGTCAATAATCGTTGACGTTTTCCCAGAATTCTTCGTAGACCTCTTTGCGATAAAAAATCTCTTTTGTGCAATTCTAAATGTGAAGTAAGTCTCCGTATCTTACTGGTGAAATGGAATACTTGAAATTCAACAGACCCACTATTTTCTTCTTTTTCTTCTTGTGTAATAACTGAGATGAATGAATTTTTGACCATAAATTAAGATTTCTATCTTTCTTTTCTGTGAATTTTACGGATCAGGAAAAATAATAATATTTCTTATGTCAGTTATTTTCATCTAGTATACATCAAAATTGGATTTCATTCATATACTACTTTGTTTTTTCTTTATGTGGTTTATGTTTTTATGTTTTGTATATTTGATCCAAATATACAAAACATATATGTATTCACGAAAGAAAACAATTTCTTTTTACTTAAAAGGATTCCGTTATTCCTAATGAAATTTGATACACTATGAAATTACACTATGAAATCAGCATCATGTAGTAGAATGTTACACAGTGTATATGTTTCGGCTTTCATCTATTAATCTACCAAATATGATGTAGGAAATCCACTATAGATTTTTTTCATTTTTCATTGGAATTGAATTCATTCTGAATTGTGAATACATATGTATTCTTGACATACTGAAACGACTGCTGTTATTGGTATCAAACCAATAGCGATTCATACAAGCTACATCTTCTAATCGAAAATTGGGCCAAAGAAACAATTTGAATTTCATGAAATCTTTTCTATCTGTATTAATATGTTTGTCCTCATTCAAAAATTGTCCACAGTTTCTTATTTTGTTTTCATTGCAAAATCTTGTATTTCTATCCACAACATGAAAATTCCGGGAATTGAAACAAATTCGAATTCGAAATTCTCTACGACGTCTGGGAGATAGAATATTTTCAGGAACAAGTAAATCATAATGATTTTTGTCTCCACTCAAAAATATGTTGCTGTGTCGTGCAATGGATTTTTCAAAACCCTCTTTCTCAATATATCTTTTTTTTGTGTATTTTTTCTTTGTTTGATGCTTTTTCTTATCGACCAATGAAATATCCATAGTTTGATATATAATATATTTTCCTTTCCTTTGTATAGATAGACAAATTGGTTCAATAATAAATATTCCCTTTCTTATCAATTCTGCAAGAACTAGGTCCTTTTGAATCAGCATTTCATCTATATTTATTTCACCTCTTTGAATCGAAGATATAGCAATTTCCTTTGGATTTCTTAGTCTAAGTAGGAGACAATATATCCTGATATTTTTCATTATTTCTTTCTTCAAGGGATCAGCCCATCTTAGTTGAAAAAGTAAATATTTTTTCAAAAAGAAATCTAGTTCCATTTCATTCTTGCTCTTATATTGTTTCTTTTTTAGAACCTTTTTCATTTCTAATCTTGCGTAATCTTCTTCAACAGTTTTTTGATTTTCTTTTTTTATTTTTCGTAGATTCCATACAAGATTTCCTTGGATCTGTTGTTCATTCTCTTCCTGCTTGAAATTTCCTAATTCACGATCTTTTTTTTTATTAGATGATTTCTTTGGATTTACGTTAATGCTTTTACTTTTTTCATTTATAGAAAAATGAAAAAAGAGTGATTTGATTGGGATGATCCAAGGTTTCATTTTATATACATCAAAAAGTAGCACAAATTCTGGGAAGAACCAAGTTTCTAGATTGGATATAGTATCATGATTTGATGCGGTATTATAGAACCTTTCTTTATTCATTCCCATGCAATCAAAAAAGTTTCTTTTTTGATTGCATGGTTTGATCTCTTGATGAATTGTAGGAAAAAAAAGATCTTTTTTTTCCATTTTTTTGAAATTCTTAATTTCAGTCTTAGTATCTTTCTGAATCTTGATACCAATATGTGCATCGGTCCAGATCTCAATATTATTTAGAAAACAAAGATGAAGAATTCTACAATCAAGATATTTTCTATCCAAATTTGTATTCCTATCAATAAGATATCCTTTTTCTAGATAATCATTACTAGGTATACTTACCAATACATAAAATGATTCAGGTTTCGATATATTGAAATGAGATGGAATTTCTTGGTCCCCATTTCTTTCTAATGTTGATCCAGAAATGTATAAATTAGGAAGGTTTATGTATTTATATGAGAAAAGATCATATCTGTAATGTTTTTTCCATTTGTCTTTTTGACTCATAAATGAATTTGCTGCATAGTCATTTTTTTTCATGGAATAAATAAATTGGTATTTTTGATATAAATCCAATTGGTTTGATTCCTTGTTTTGAATCATACGATGTTTATTGATTCTATTTCGCCATTCTTTAGGTACTAATGGATACCTTTTTTTTTGAGATAAATCGTATTGATAATGACCTTTTAACCAATTTTTCCATTCGTTAATTACATACGTATGAATTTTCTTATGTAAGTTAAATATTCCATGTATCATACAATAGTCTTTTAAATTATCCTTAAAAAAAGGATAGCTCCCTTGATATTGAAGTACAGGTCTCAATTGATACTTATTAAGTAATTGGTTTTGTGATATTTTGTAAAAAACATATGCTTGGGACAGGGAAGATAAGTTCCAATAAGTATTGGAATTTTGATTGCTATTCGTAGTATTATCAGTATTTGAAAAAGATTTGAATTCTTTTATAGTCAAAAGAAAATTCATTGTATTTTGATTTTTTTCATCAATTCCTTCTTGTTCTTGATTTATTTCATTGTTGTAAATGGATTTATTAAAGATCTTTTTTGTTGATTCAAAGAAAAGTTGTGCATTTATCTTAGAAATCTTAGAAACGGTAATGGTACATAGCAAAATATCTATGTATATTTTTTCAATGAATGATTTTATAAAGTAGTGTGATTTACGCATTAATCGGATATTTTTCCTTTTTAATATTTTCAAAATATGTTTCTGTGATCCCGATCCTTTATTATCAGAAATTAGAACTATTTCTTTTTTTTTCTTGTCTTTTGCGGTTTGTTCAATTTGATTCCTGATTTTGATTGTCTTATCAGAAAGATCTTTCATTCTTTTTTCTATTACGGACGATTCGTGAAGAATCTTATTATTTCTTTTGAAATCTTTTTTGTTTTCGTTCGGTTCATATACTTTTTTTTTCCTTAATTCAAATAATAAAATTGGATTTACTTTCTCCAGTTTTTTCATTATTAGTTTGATAAATTGAATGACCCCTTTTGTTTTTTCTTTTCTGATTTTTAGAAAGGGTTTTATTTTTTTTTTTTTTAAAGATTTTAAAACTTGTGAAAATTTCTTTTTCACCTTTTTCTTTCTTTTTTGGAGTTCTTTATAAATAGGTTCAAAAAAAAAAGGTCGTTTTCGGGGAGAACCAAAGGGAAGTTCCGCTTCCATTCCCCAGACTGTTAAAAAACAAAAATTTCTTTTTTTCTCTTTTTTTTTCATTAGATCTCTATGATGAGATTGTGCCTTAGATTTTCTCCAAGGTTTTAGACAGAAAGGATATAGAATCTTTATCTGAATACCATCTATTAACCAATCTTGGGGAAATTCTGTTTCTGATAATTGAACACCATTATAGGTGCATTTAATATGGATTTCTCTATTCCATTCCTTAAAATCCTCGTCCCACTCGGGAATTTGGAATAATAACATACGGAAAAGGTTTTTGGCTATTATTAATGAAGGCAATATAATGTATTTTCTAAGAAAAGATTGGGTTATTAACATCAAACTTCTTATTACTTGAGTAAATATAAAAGCATCCCAAGCTTCTGATATTTCTATCTGTTCGTTTTTATATCTTTTTTCCTCTTTCTCCTTTTCTTCTTTTTTATCGTCATTTTCAAAATAGGAAATTTTTAATTCTGATTCTTGTTCTCTGCCCATCCAATTCCTAAAAATTAGATTCTTCATTTCGTTGATAGTAAAAAACGAAAAAAAAGACATTTTGTCTAGACGATCCAAAAAAAGTGGGGAATGTACATTTACTTGAAAGAGGTCCCAAATAACTGTTTTACGTCTTTGAGCGCGCATGGATCCTTTGATTAGATTGCGACGAAAATCCGATTGTTGTGAGTAACGTATCAAAGCCACCTCTCCCTCTTCCATTTGATCATCGTTTTTATCATTGTTACTAGTATTATGAATACTAGAAATAGAATTGGTATTCTGATCATTATCGTTATAAATTACCACAAGTTTGGCTCTTCTTGAATTAATCTCATGATCGTCTTCCTCCAATTCTTCTTCATTTTCTTCTTCCTCTTCTTCAAAATTCTCGGTTAATTTGTATGACCATCGAGAAACCTTTTTACTTACTTCTTCTATTCTAATTCCAATAGATTTTTTTTTCATTGTTTTTTGATCTTTTGTATGTGTTGTAATTACATCAAATACAAATTGCAAATATTTTGCTTGACTTTCTGAATCAATTCCTTTTTCTTCTTTAGAATTCAAAAATGATTGACGGTGGAGTTCTACGGAATCATTAATAAGTAGATCATGAATCTTATTTATAAAAAAAGATTCTACTAAATCTTCTGTATCTGTATCTGTATAAGTATTCATGATTGCGCGTGAATCTAATTCTTTTCTCGTTCCTCGATATGGTCCGTTGAAAAAAGGATCATATGCTTTTGGCAAGCATTTTTTTTTTTTTTCATCATCACATAATATGGTTCTTTTTTCAAGCATATCCAGACTAGGGGATCCCTCATTTTTTTCTAGAATTTGGATTCGGCTTTTCAATTCATTGTTCAAATTGCACTTTTTTTTTTCATTAGTATAAATCCAAGAATTATAAAGATCTTCGTCGTATAGTTTTTCTATTATGTATAAAGAAATTCTTTGTTCTAGCATTTCCGAAAAAGTCGATAAACTGGGCGGATATGTGAAGGATATTATTTGTTTCCCATCACTTGTACATGTAAAAAAAAAAAATTGTGACATTTCATTGCGTAAAGCATTTTCTAATTTATTATTTTTTATATATCGTAATGGACGATTCCATCGCTTAAAATCGAAAAGAAAAGTGACAAAAGTTTTTTCAACCCCAACCCACATATTCATTCTTTTCTTTTTCTCTTCTTTCAGTCTTCCCAATTCCCAATTCTCTTGATGGGTCTCCAGATCAGAATCTTCGTAAACTGGGCTATCTTGATAGCGTGCCTCTTGAAAGTGAAATTCATCCTTTGTTTTTTCCTTTCCATTCACTCGGATCTCTTCCGTTTCATCTATTTTGTCCAGATCCTCCCTTTCTTCCGAAAAAAGGGAAGGGTTTTCTTCGGTGGATCCCTCTTGTTCCTGTTTAGTCTCCTTCATTTCGGAAGTTGTTTCTACATCGCTTTCTTCCTTTCTTTCTCCCCCTTCTTCCGTTTCTGAGGTTTCTTTCTCTTTCAGTTTCT